AATGTGAATATTCCACCAAAAAGTTTGATTTTAGTTCAAAATGATCAATATGTAGAATCAGAACAAGTGATTGCTGAGATTCGTGCCGGAACGTCTACTTTTCGTTTTAAAGAGAAGGTACGAAAACATATTTATTCTGAATCAGAGGGAGAAATGCACTGGAGTACCGATGTCCACCATGCATCTGAATATATACATGGTAATGTTCATCTATTACCAAAAACAAGTCATTTATGGATATTAGCAGGAGGTCCGCGCGGATCCAGTATAGTGTCTTTTTCACTCCACAAAAATCAAGATCAAATGAATGTTCATTCTTTTTCTTTCGAAGAAAGATATATCTTTGACCTCTCAATGACTAATCATCAAGTAAGACATAAATTGTTGGATACTTCTGGTAAAAAAGATAGGGAAATTCTTGACTATTCAAGACCTGATCGAATCATATCCAATGGTCATTGGAATTTCATATATCCTTCTATTCTCCAAGAAAATTCTGATTTCTTGGCGAAAAAACGAAGAAATAGATTCATTATCCCATTACAATATGATCAAGAACGAGATAAAGAACTAATGCCCTGTTTTGGTATTTCGATTGAAATACCCATAAATGGTATTTTACGTAGAAATAGTATTCTTGCTTATTTTGATGATCCACGATACAGAAGAAATAGTTCAGGAATTACTAAATATGGGACCATAGAGGTAGATTCAATCATAAAAAAAGAGGATTTGATTGAGTATCGAGGAGCAAAAGAATTTAGTCCGAAATACCAGAAAGTAGATCGGTTTTTTTTCATTCTCGAAGAAGTGCATATCTTACCCGGATCTTCGTTCATAATGGTCCGGAACAATAGTATCATTGGAGTAGATACACAACTCGCTTTAAATACAAGAAGCCGGGTAGGCGGATTAGTCCGAGTGGAGAGAAAAAAAAAAAGTATTGAACTGAAAATCTTTTCTGGAGATATTCATTTTCCTGGAGAAACAGATAAGATATCCAGGCACAGCGGCATTTTGATACCACCAGAGACGGAAAAAAAAAATTCTAAGAAATCAAAAAAATTGAAAAATTGGATCTATGTCCAACGGATCACACCCACCAAGAAAAAGTATTTTGTTTCGGTTCGGTCCGTAGTCACATATGAAATAGCTGATGGGATAAATTTAGCAACACTTTTCCCTCGGGATCTCTTGCAGGAAAAGGATAATGTCCAACTTAGAGTTGTCAATTATATCCTTTATGGAAATGGCAAGTCAATTCGAGGAATTTATCACGCAAGTATTCAATTAGTTCGGACTTGCTTAGTATTGAATTGGGACCAAGAAAAAAATGGTTCTATAGAAGAGGTTCATGCTTCCTTTGTTGAGGTAAGGACAAATGATCTGATTCGCGATTTCATAAGAATTGAGTTAGTCAAGTCCACTATTTCGTATACCGGAAAAAGGTATGATAGGGCAAGTTCCGTATTGATTTCCGATAATGGATTAGATCGCACCAATATCAATCCTTTTTATTCCAAGGCGAAGATTCAATCACTTACCCAACATCAAGGAACTATTGGTATTGGTACGTTGTTGAATCGAAATAAGGAATGCCAATCTTTGATAATTTTGTCATCATCCAATTGTTCTCGAATTGGTCCATTCAATGGCTCGAAATATAACAATGTGACAAAAGAATCAGATCCCATAATCCAAATTAGGGATTTGCTGGGTCCCTTAGGGACTATTGTCCCTAAAATAGCGAATTTTTTTTCATCTTACTATTTAATAACTCATAATCATATCTTGTTAAAGAAATATTTGCTACTTGACAATTTTAAACAGACTTTCCAAGTACTTAAATACTGTTTAATAGATGAAAATAGGAGGATTTATAATCCCGATCCATGCAGTAACATAATTTTGAATCCATTCCATTTGAATTGGTGCTTTCTCCATCACGATTATTGTGAAGAGACATCTACAATAATTAGCCTTGGACAATTTATTTGTGAAAATGTATGTCTATTCAAATACGAATCACACGTAAAAAAATCTGGTCAAATTTTCATTGTTCATGTTGACTCCTTAGTTATAAGATCAGCTAAACCATATTTGGCCACTCCAGGAGCAACTGTTCATAGCCATTATGGAGAAATCCTTTACGAAGGAGATACATTAGTTACATTTATATATGAAAAATCGAGATCTGGTGACATAACGCAAGGTCTTCCAAAAGTGGAACAAATCTTAGAAGTGCGTTCGATTGATTCAATATCGATGAACCTAGAAAGGAGAGTTGAAGGTTGGAACGAACGTATACAAAGAATTCTTGGAATCCCCTGGGGATTCTTGATTGGAGCTGAGCTAACCATAGCCCAAAGTCGTATCTCTTTGGTTAATAAGATCCAAAAGGTTTATCGATCCCAGGGGGTACAGATCCATAATAGACATATAGAAATTATTGTACGTCAAGTAACATCAAAAGTGTTGGTTTCAGAAGATGGAATGTCTAATGTTTTTTTACCTGGAGAATTAATCGGCTTTTTGCGAGCGGAACGAGCAGGGCGTGCTTTGGACGAAGCGATCTGTTATCGGGCAATCTTATTGGGAATAACGAGGGCATCTCTAAATACTCAAAGTTTCATATCCGAAGCAAGTTTTCAAGAAACCGCTCGAGTTTTAGCAAAAGCTGCTCTACGAGGTCGTATTGATTGGTTGAAAGGCCTGAAAGAGAACGTTGTTCTGGGGGGGATTATACCTGTTGGTACCGGATTCCAAAAATTAGTACATCCTTCAAGGCAAGACAAGAACATTCATTTGGAAATCAAAAGAAAGAATCTATTCGAGTTGGAAATAAGAGATATTTTGTTACACCATAGAGAATTATTTTGTTCTTACGTCCAAAACAATTTCCATGAGACAAATTTCCATGAGACATCAGAACAATCATTTACACGATTTAATGATTCCTAAGAGCAGATTCTTTCCTTTCACTTTAACTATCTTTCAATTATCTGGTCCGATTATTGATTTGGTAAAAAATAAAATAAGTAATTAAATTGGTAATAAATAAAATAAGTAATTAAAAGAAATTAATGGTTTGGGTCGTGTATCAACGGTCAATCCCCCGTAGAAGGTTCCATCGGAACAATTATTTATTTCAGGGTACCTCGTCTCTTTGTTAAAAAAAAGGAAGTCTGGGGAAAAATGACAAGAAGATATTGGAACATCAATTTGGAAGAGATGATGGAAGCAGGAGTTCATTTTGGTCATGGTACTAAGAAATGGAATCCTAGAATGGCCCCTTATATCTCTGCAAAGCGTAAAGGTATTCATATTACAAATCTCACTAGAACTGCTCGTTTTTTATCAGAAACCTGTGATTTAGTTTTTGATACAGCAAGTAGGGGAAAAAACTTCTTAATCGTTGGTACAAAAAATAAAGCAGCGGATTCAGTAGCATCAGCTGCAATAAGGGCTCGGTGTCATTATGTTAATAAAAAATGGCTTGGTGGTATGTTAACGAATTGGTCCACTACGGAAACGAGACTTCACAAGTTCAGGGACTTAAGAGCAGAACAAAAGATGGGGAAACTCAACTGTCTCTCCAAAAGAGATGCAGCAATGTTGAAGAGAAAATTATCTACCTTGCAAACATATCTCGGTGGGATCAAATATATGACGGGGTTGCCTGATATTGTGATCATCGTTGATCAGCAAGAAGAATATACGGCTCTTCGAGAATGTGTCATTTTGGGGATTCCGACAATTTGTTTAATCGATACAAATTGTGACCCAGATCTCGCAGATATTTCGATTCCAGCAAACGATGACGCTATAGCTTCAATACGATTGATTCTTAACAAATTAGTATCTGCAATTTGTGAGGGTCGTTCTACCTATATAAGAAATCGTTGATTATCATTAAGAATAATATTAAGAATAATAAAATAAGATTAGTTAATTATTTGGTAACTCCATAGATTTATTGGATCGGTTACTATTTTTGAATTTTTAAAAAGAGATAAAATTTTTAAAAAGAGATAAAAAAAGTACTGGGGATATTGATATTATGTTATGATGTTATGTAATTTCTTGGTATCGTAAATAAAATATACGATTAATGATTCAAGTTAGTGAGTTGATAAATAGATGGTTGAATCAAAATAATTCCTTTTTTGAAGTTCAATTTCTGTCAGAGGACAATATGAATGTTATACCATGTTCCATTAAAACACTCAAAGGGTTATACGATATATCGGGTGTAGAAGTAGGCCAACATTTCTATTGGCAAATAGGAGGTTTACAAATCCATGCCCAAGTACTTATCACTTCTTGGGTCGTAATTGCTATCTTATTAGGTTCAGTCATCATAGCTGTTCGGAATCCACAAACCATTCCGACCGACGGTCAGAATTTCTTCGAATATGTCCTTGAATTTATTCGAGATTTGAGCAAAACTCAGATTGGAGAAGAATATGGTCCTTGGGTTCCCTTTATTGGAACTATGTTCTTATTTATTTTTGTTTCTAACTGGTCAGGTGCTCTTTTACCTTGGAAAATCATACAATTACCTCATGGGGAGTTAGCTGCGCCTACGAATGATATAAATACTACTGTTGCTTTAGCTTTACCCACGTCAGCGGCATATTTTTATGCGGGTCTTAGCAAAAAAGGATTGGGTTATTTCGGGAAATACATTCAACCAACCCCAATACTTTTACCAATTAACATCCTAGAAGATTTCACAAAACCTTTATCTCTTAGTTTTCGACTTTTCGGGAATATATTGGCTGATGAATTAGTAGTTGTTGTTCTTGTTTCTTTAGTCCCTTTAGTAGTTCCTATACCTGTTATGCTTCTTGGATTATTTACAAGTGGTATTCAAGCTCTTATTTTTGCAACGTTAGCCGCGGCTTATATAGGTGAATCCATGGAGGGTCATCATTGACTAGTTTTCGAAATAGTCTTTTTGAAGCTTATCCCCATTCATGCATGATTCGAGATAATCCACTTGGTTGGGGAACATAATAGATACAAATACAAATATGTATGAATATACGACCTAGAGTCGTAGGAAAAAAGATAGACGATATTGCGGAATTGTAAAAAAAAAAGATGGGTTGGGGAGGTCACACTAGATGTATGTAATCTCTATAAGTCCAGCCCCTGTGTCTGTTTCGAGGAATGATTCTAGAATCCGATTCAATATAAAATGTGGGTGGTTTACGTTATGGAAGAAACAAATGTATATGTGATATTATATATTTACTAGTTATATAGGACTATTCCTAATATTTACTAGTTATATAGGACTATTCCTAATATATATATATATATATATATATATATATATATTATTGATTGATTTAATTGCGATTTGATTGCGGTTCACTGCATTTATATAGTTCCAATATAAGTCCTTCTGTTTCGTCTGTGATTGTGGATTGAATGAAATGCAAAAAAGAGATGAACTCAAGGATAGTATCTAGAAGAAAAAAGAAAGGAAAGAAGAATTAAATGAAAGAATGGTTCGAAACAAAGAAATGCAATAACTAGAACCGTATACATATGTATTTACAAAAACTCCATTATGGGTAGATTATGGGTAGAAACTCAAAATGAGATATCGAAATAGTTCTGACGATTCAGTAATATTATCATTTCAATTCGGAGTTTTTAGTTATTTCGACCCGATAGATCTTAATCAGATAGATCTTAATGATAAAATCTTAATGAAAAAAAAAAATGATAAAAAAAATGAAGTAAAAATTCATTGGTTGATTGTATCATTAACCATTTTTTTTTGGTGCGAGGAACTTACCATGAATCCACTGATTTCTGCCGCTTCCGTTATTGCTGCTGGATTGGCCGTAGGGCTTGCTTCTATTGGACCTGGAGTTGGTCAAGGTACTGCTGCAGGTCAAGCTGTAGAAGGTATTGCGAGACAACCAGAAGCAGAGGGTAAAATACGAGGTACTTTATTGCTTAGTCTAGCTTTTATGGAAGCTTTAACAATTTATGGACTGGTCGTGGCGTTAGCGCTTTTGTTTGCGAATCCTTTTGTTTAATCCTAGAAATGTAAAAAAGTACCTTACATACTATACTTTTTTTCTGATTTTTTTAATTTAACTCGCTATACTTTTTTCTTATTTTATTAACTCAGAATTGCTGTTTGCTTCTTCTAATTATATCAACGCTTTACTCCTACAATTATTTATTTGTTGAGACAATACCCCAGGAAAGGAAGGACTGTTTTGAGGATGAGTAATTACTGGATCCGCTCGTTTTCTTCCTTCGCGTACTTAGTTTAAATAGAAACCTTTTTTTTACTTTTTTTAGGAATCGTTTCAACAAAGTAGATATTTCACAATTGACATGAGACCCAAGACTTAACCTAATAAGTATTTTATTGGATTGGAAACTTCAAGTAAGAAATTTCAAAATTATCAAATTAAATTACTAGATTTAATCTACTCCCATTAAAAAAAAAAAATGGAAATAAAATTTATATAAAAAAAATCGATCAAAAAAGGGACGACGAAGTGATACAAAAAGAACTCTGTTCTTTCTTAGTCCTATCTATAAGAGGAGAGCATATGAAAAATGTAACCGATTCTTTCCTTTCCTTGGGTCACTGGCCATCCGCCGGGAGTTTCGGGTTTAATACCGATATTTTAGCAACAAATCCAATAAATCTAAGTGTAGTGCTTGGTGTATTGATTTTTTTTGGAAAGGGAGTGTGTGCGAGTTGTGTATTTCAAAAATAGGTCGGATCCATCCGATTGCACTTTATTTATGGTATTTTATTCATTTTATAGGATAAATAGGAAAAAAAGTGAACGATCTCAACGAATTATTTCTGAATAAATTAAGAAATCATATGTAAGAACCATAGCATTTCGTGACTTATTGGTAAATTTGATTCTCTATCAACCAATAATGTGAGACCATTAACATGGTTAAAGCTAAACTGTTTGAAGTCCAGGCAAAACATGGTACTCTTTCTACCGGTACTAACGTACCGAAATGGTTTAAAAATGAATAGTTGGTAATTTATCTGATATAGAACACTCATATCGATAAAATGATTTGAACCATTTATTAAAAAAATGGGCATCTTGCTCTTTTTTTTTCCAATGCCGAATCGACGACCTACGTAAAAAAAAATAGGAATTTTTGGATTTGAAGGAAAAAAGGAAATAAAAAAAATATAGAAATAAAATAAATTGTAAATTTAAATTTTAAATTAAATAAAGAACAAATACAAATAAAGAAAGAACTTTGCTGACAATTATAGATTTTTGTCTGGTCGGAAGAGTCCTTCTAATATTCTGGTCTTATATCAGTTTCGATGTTTTTGAATATAAACAGAAAAGAGAGGGTAGGCTCATTACATTAAAAAAAAAGATATGGGAATGCCCATAACATAAAATAAATAATTGAGCGTGAGAGCCAAATGAATCGAAAGATTCATGTTTGGTTCGGGAAGAGATTATGGAAGTTGTGAAA